TTCCCCCAAGAGCAAATGAGACCGGAAAGAAGAGAAACTCAATATACGAAAAAAAAGAAGGTTCAACCCATCTGATTCCCCATTTCCTCACTTAGCCGGACATAGGCACTTTAGGAAGACAACAATGGACGTAATGGACTACTTTTCAGACAGGGCGGTTACATTCTATAGTGATGGAGCAACCGAACTGGATGCCTCCTTTTTTTTTTAGTTTTCCAAGATCGGCTGGGCCTAAAGTCAAGCCCCTTTTCTCCATTCCACAAAAAGACGGAGAAGTGCCTTATATAAGCTAATACACAAAAAATCATACCTACCACACACAGAAGAAAGCATCAGGGATGGCCCTACACCAGAAAGAACATACACTCGCTATACGACAACAACTGAAGCAAGAAGGATGTAGATCGCTCGTGACACAAGAACGTCAGTCACTGAACTCGCTGCGGGAACCCTTGCTCCGGGGCAGCTGTTGAAACTTAGACGACTCAAGGTTACGGCGGGAATGGATTAAGGGCCTACCTTAGGTAGGACGGAGAGATTCCTCCATTTCTTACTTGACTTTGATGAAAGAAAAGAATGTTCCCAGTGTGATCTCATTTAGATCTCAATCGGACAAGTTAACCTTTGCGAGGGAAGAAAAAGACGGACATACCGAATAGCCTACTTTTCATCATCTTATGCAATTTCCTACATCGAAAGCTTACAAGGCCCTTTTCCCTAAATATCTTGGGAAGCGAAGCAGGCTTTCCGATTCTGAGAGAAAGATAGAAATCGAAAGGCAAAGAGATAGGCAAGCCAAACCAAATAAGGAATGTTTCAATCTTTACCTCTTTTTGTCAGCCGGCAATCATAGGGTAAGCCCATTTCATGGAGAAAGTTTACATGTTGGGCCAGGCTAGTTTGCTTCGATGGTAGGAATCCGCGCAGTGAGGCAGCCATTTCCAGCCCAGCCGAACGAATAGGATCCAATAGAGTAGCCCGCATTGCAAGCTCTTTTCCTCCAGTATGTACATATAGATTCTTTCTTATTACCAAATAGGAGACCTACCTATCCCTATAGCAGAAGTCTTTCCCGCAAGCGGCGGGATAGGGGAAATGCAATTGATCCAGCAAGTAAGCCAATGAAAGAAAGGAAAGAATATATGTGCTTAGCTCTGTAGATTCAATAAGTAAGAAAAAATTCTAGGGCAAGAAGTTTGAAAACAATTCATTCCCGCCATTTCCAGTGACCTTTTTGGGGTTGGTTCTATACGAGGCAATCGAATATGGTCCCTGTCTGTCATCCAATCCAATAGGCATTTAGGGATCCCCGATTGTAGATTGTAGTGAGCTTTTGGTAGTCCTATGCCTGTCTCTCCAGCTTGTCTATGTCTATGGGTTTGCATATGTCTTTTCAAGGGCTGGCCTGGTATAATGACCTTAAATGAAAGCGTAAGAGCTAATGATAAGGAGCTAAAGGCCCACATTCTAGTATACCAGGACCGTCACGAGAGGATTGGGGAAGGTCTAACTATGGACCGGACCATAAGACGCAGTTTCTTATGGCCTAGTATAGGATATCTTTCTGTTCCGCTGAAAAGAGATAAGCACTAAGAAGACTATTTTGTGTTGAATATGCTTTCTTTCACGATATGGAGGGAGTAACACTATCATATGGTTTTTATGCAATACAATAGTAGAGTAAGAAAAGATCCCTTATAGTATAGAACCAACCTATCTAAGATCCTTTGCTAAAGAGCTATCCAATATCCCCCCAACCTGTTAGAGTACCAGGGGCAATAGAAAAATTGAGGAATGAATCTTTCCATTAACATTAAGGCTTGAAGATCTAGGCCCCCCAATAGCATAAAAAAGGTAAGCCTTTGGAGTGTAAGTGTCAATTCCCAACCATCTAGTTCTAATGGAAGTTGTAGTTGCAAAGCCAGTTTAAGAAAGTTCATTTTCAAGCTGGTAAGGGCCTGGTACGTGTGACTGCAAGAAAATGTTTCCCTACAGTTGCATTGACCCTTACCTTTTTCGGGCTTCCATGTGAGCCAGTTTTCAAGACTTTATACAGCAGTGGTAAGGTACACCTATGTCATTTCCTTTTAAGGGGATCTACGACTTAATAGAAAGATAGGACCAAAGTCAAGTGATTCAACTCAAGCACGAACCGCTACCTCCTCTTCTCCGACTTCAGCAGAAAAAAGTCAAACAACTCATTATCTCATGTCAACAGCGCATTTGTGAGCTCCAAGACCAGAACCTGAGCTATCAACCAGAGCGGCCCTACCTGAAGAGCTAACTGACCATGCATTCCATGTTGCCGCCACCCACCTGCTGAAAGTATCTAAGTAGTAAGAAGCGGAAACAGAAGCAGCAAGTGTAGGACTTCCGAAGCGCTTAAGGTTGTTCCGCAACTGCCCTGAAATGACAGAGCACCCAAAACCTAACTCCAAAAGTCAGAAGTTTCACCCGCGACGAAGACTTCTCACCTTACAGAACATAAGAACCTAACGGGAATGAAGGCCTGTTCCCCGGCAACATTACCTTTGAAGCCGCAGCGTACACGCTCACTTCCCTTAACTAATCTACCCGGACGAGTAAAAGCCACCTGTGTTGTGGGAAGATTAACAGGTCAGGTCAGGCAAGGCCTCAATGAAAGCCGAGCCCTTATTGATTGCGCCAAAGATGGCTTTAGAGACTATTACTAGATAGGGCGGCAGAATAGAGGTCTCACTACTAGCTTTTAGTCTTAAGCAGGCAGCGGCCGTAGGGAATGAATGTTCTACTCTACTGTCAGCCATTTCATTAGGACAGCACTTGATTAGTCTTTTTCTAGCTTGATTGCGAAGCATGGTTTGGAAAGGTCAGCTGAAAGATGGTCTATCTTAAAAAAAGCCTATTCTAATAGCCAAATTCGATAGAGTGGGTAAGCACCCTCGCATCACTTACCTCACTCAAGAGAAATGGGGATATGTCGAATCATTACTATATACCATACCGTAGCGAAAGAACAACAACCTGAAAGGGCTCTCAATAGCGGGTATCGACATAAGACGAAAACAACGCGGCCAGCCCTTAGGATCAGAAGCGTGAACAAGAGAAGTTCCTATTCATTTAGGACTTTCTAAGTCTAAGACTGAGTTCGGGTGTTTAGGCTTTTTAACCTTGCTATCAAGGGAGTCTCGCCCAGTAAGGATTAAGATTGTATATACCCTGAGGTAAGAGTAGGAAGTATACCCTCGAGAACAACCGCAGAGCTTCCAGTCTCTGCTTCTGATTCACTTGCTAATACCGAATCTCTCCTTTCCTAAGGCTTACGAAAGAAAGAAGAGATTCTCAATTCTAGAGAAAAGCAAGATTTTATAAGAATTGGAAAGTGGATCTATAGAGCTCGAATTCAAGGCTTGCTATGAGGCCTGCATGCAAGTCTTTAATAGATATTTAATACACTCCAAAATCTCTTGAGAATCTCCTTGCAGCGAGCGCAGTTTTCTCTTTCGACCCTTAGGATTTTCCAGTAGAAAGTCTTATGAGAAGAATTCAGTTTCATAGAGCTGAATAGGCTGCAGGAAGTCAACAACAAACATCTGTTTTCTGCTTTCGCGGTCGAATCTACGATCCTCGGCCGTCTTTCCCTTCTGACTATGCGAATTAACCTCAGTGCTTTCAATTGTTTGATTTTTTTTTCCCAATGTTAGAAAGGAACAACAGAGGAAAAGGCTGCCCAGCCAACGAAATTGACTGAAATACATTCTTTCTTGGGGGACTATGCCCTCGGGAGAAAGACGTTCTGATTGCCTCTCAATGGAATTCCTCTTCGGGGGATCTTTATTTCTTTGAGAAGAATGCAATTTCAATAGAATAATTTAGCCAGATTCAGAATCAACATTAGAGAACCATATCTTATGGATTATCCCGCCATTCTTTCCCCCTTAAAAGTGGATCAAGGCTACCAGCCATATGATGTTAAGGCAGCAGCAGAAGGAATTGAAATTGCTACCAGGATTTGATACAGATCATTCATTAATAAACAAGGAAAAGCTACCGCATGAGTGGGCCCCCCTTTTATGATAGGGCTTACGGTGCAAATTGGTACCGACAACTTAGGTTTGACAAAACTGACTGGAATACAGAGGAACAAGACACCTGCTCGAGATCTGCTTGTGTACACAGACAAACTTCGTTTGCTTCGAGCCCTAATCAGTTCGCCAGGAAATTGTGCCTAAGACAATATATCCCTCGTTAGGGGTGTGAAGGAAGACGACGCGTCTCCTTAGAAACTAAACCTTGAGAAGGATAACTTGGCATATTCAAAGTTCATAGCCTTTCACAAACACAAAGGAGAGGGGGAAGAGGTCGGGTCGACCGAGCATGTTGCTTTTCTTTTGACTTGTTTGTGCAGCTGTTCTCAATCCATGAAAATTGTCAAGGAGTATGTAATGTAAAGATCGCAGTGGCACTGTCTGAAGGAAGGAAGAGGAAGCCCGCCCGGAGTCGGAATGGTACCCTCTTGCCCTCTGAACTATCTGAGGCGCCTGCAAAACCTACTGCAGGAAGTAAGCAGCAAATTCAAATTGCTCACCTCTCTCAATAATCTCCTAAACCACCTGAACCACTCTGTGCTGGTAGAGACACTCTTGAGAAGAAGCATAGAAGAGCGGACTGAAATGCTACCCGTGGATTTTGAGCTAAGTTGGATGGATCCAATAATAGACTCTCCGCGGGAATAGAAGCTACCAGAAGAAAAAAATGAGGCACAAAGGGTCGCCTACAGGGCGGCAAGGTAGACCCTCATGGGAGATGTGCTCTACAAATGGTATGCCACCATACAATCAATCTTCGAGGGTCTGATCCATACTTTGAAGAAGTGTACCCGGCCCGTATAAATGAAGTTCCGGAGCTTCTTCGCTTTGGCTTGCTGTGGAGGCTATCCCATAGATAAAAGAAATAAGGCCTTACTCACACAAGTAAGCAAGCAAGCAGCTACCTTAGTGGCTATTCCCCATCTAACCTTAGTTGGGACAAAACGACTAGTAGCCTGCCTATAGCTATATGAGTGACTTTAGACTCCGGATATGGCGGATGGACCCAAGGGTCTTGAAAGCAGTTAAGCTACACAAAGTAGTCAATCGCTTAATAGGGTCTCGGACCATTGCTCTCTTTTTTAGTCGTATCAGGTGCATCGGCTTTGGTTTGACTTGCCTTGTCCGTATAGTCAGTCATCGATGCAGGAAAGATTCTTGTATGAGAAGTGGTCCATTCCACCTTAAGAAGTAGCCCATTCTATTAGGTTTCCTGTCGAGCGAGGAGACCCTTTACTGTCCGGCAAAGCAACTTCTCTGGATGTACCTTTTGAGAGTAACGTCTTTCATCTTTCTTTTCAATGTAGAAAAAAAAGGGCTCTCCTTTCATTTCAATCCAGTAGGCCGGCAGCAATTGCTTGAATCATTGAAAAAGACTGAGGTGAGAAGAAAAGAAAGGATTTCTTAAACTTGTCCAACGGGATGAGCTTAATGTTCTTCAAAACCTTTTCTTTCTATTGACATAAAAGAACTTATTGAAGGATCTCTTACAGCCAAGTTTCAAAGGGACGAAAAAGAAAGTAGGAAAGAAAACTATCTTCTAACGCTCGGGCCCAATACGGATTGGTCCCTTCGCTGCTCTTTCAGACAGTTAAGAGGAAGCGCTTAAGAGTTAGAAGATTTAGGTTCCCTCCAAAAATATTGACGTAGACTGCTACGGCCTGGATGTAGCATTCACTTTTGGGTCCATTGAAATAAAAAGATCTCTTAAGGCTTCTAAAACAATAGGTAAGTTTTCGGTATCCCCAATCAATCATATCCAATCCTGCTGTCGAAAGCGTCATCTAATCCTGCATCCTCTGGTAAAATCAAATGTTCGACCGATGTGTCGGGTTCATTCTCAGTAGCCATACCGAAAAGGAACCAATGCCAACAGAGGAGTTACGGGCGAGCAAGGAAACCCTATGGCTAAGAAGACTACTGCGACCGTGAAGGGAGGGAGGAGCCCGAATGCCCACTGGAGGATCTCCTCTGGGTCTTAGTCCAATAGAACCGACGGAATAGAATGAATCGTCTCTTTTATGTGGTTAACACGGGGCCGAAAGGTTTGACGCACGTTCCTAGCTTTGCCGGAAAAAGTCTGGACCCGCTCAATCAGATAGGACAACCTACTCCTTAGTGGAACCAGACTTTGCCACTCACCTTTATCCGAATAAAGAGGTACAATATAAGGAATAAACTGATACAACGAGTTCAGCTGAACCACCCAGATAAGCTTCTTTCATCAAGCAACACAGCCTAGCCCGAGTTCGTATTGGTCAATTTCGGGTCAGCAAGCATGGGGGCTTTAGCCTGACGCAAGTCGTCTCCGCGGCTATACTATATCAAATAGCCTAGGGCGCTACTGTACTAGTTTTTGTCGGGTTCTTTGCTAGCCAGACACCTGTCAACCAACCATCCAGCCACTTAAAGTTCTTTCGCAAGCAAAGGATAAGTTCTTTCTCTAAATCGGGCCCGGGAGAACCATTCAAGCGCAGAGATGGCTCTGCTGCGATAGAGGATGAAGAAGAATCCGTAGGCAACTGGTCGTTACTAGAAGATGATAAAGCTGCAGGCTGCTCTTTATTATTAGAAGAGCGAGGTGCAAGTGCTGGCTGCTCAATAGAGGGCTGCGACCCTGATTCCCTTGAGACTCTGACTCTCCCTGATGCACGGGAGACGCAGGAAAAACCACTGGTGAAGAAGATCCATAAGATGCTGATCCAATAGGCGCCTACTAAAAAAAGGGGGAGTTGAATAACTCGTGCTCATGGAAGGTAACATGCCGGGACGGCGAAAACGAGAAGAAGGATCAAAACATCGAAAGCCTTTCTGAGCCAGAGAATTGGACGTGTGATCCCCGATGCGACTGAATGCCACCTCGGAAGATCCTGCCTCGGACCTGGACGAGGTGTGATCCATAATAGCCTTTTAGCGGCGAAACGTGCCTGCTCTACGATCAAAGAATTAAAAAGAAATTAGTGCACACATAAAAATAAGAGGAATGCTATGGGCACATACATGTGTGTCCTCTTTCTCATTATCTGGAGCTACTTCCTCCCGCATACTGATTTCCCCGCAAGTCTTCAATCAAGTCCTAGACTCAGTCTTTCAACGATCCATTTGAGTCACAACCCTCTTTCCTTCTTTATTCTAGAGTCACTAAGGGAAATGACTCTCGATTGAGATCATGCCACCTTTTTTCTATCCATCTTAGTCTTTCTGATAGCTTAGGTTTAGCAACAAATTTGGGGATGGGGAGCTCCTTTAATATTGTATCAGAATGACAAGGCAAAAGATATGGGCTGAGTCTAGCTTGGGACGAGGCTTAGAGAAAGGTAATTTTCGAGAGAGATGGCCTGGCAGTTCTTCAGATCAGCAACTCGGCAGATAGAGAGCTTGAGCCCAATGGACTTCTTATTGATGAATCTCGCTACCTCTTAGCTAGAGACTGGGAGAGAGATTTTCGACATAGCTAGCTAGAGAGAGGGGAATTGTCTGCTGTCTCTAGCTAAGAACATCCTCCTTCTCAGATGCGGTCTTACGAAGGCTAGGCCCCTTTTTCTTGGCTTCCACTTCGAACTTCCTGCTAATAGATACCTGCTTGCTTACTGGCAATCTATCCTAGAATGTGTCTGTTAAACAAAGCCCTAACCTCATCCCTTCCCTGAGCTCCGGTGTGCTCCACAGTGACTGATTGAGCAACAAGAGCAATATCTGAAGCAGTTGGAGCTGCTACTTCTTCCTCACTGGTTGGTGACTTGGCCGTACTAGTGGCTGCAATGGCCTCATCCTGGGCAACTAGTTCAAAATTAGCTTTTTTTCCTTAGCAGTCTTGCTTATGCTTAGTATCCTAAGCGTGGTCTTGTTTGTGGCCTCAGCTTGACCTGAGGGGTAGCTAGATTAGTCGCAATAGTCCTTATTAGGAAACTACAGCCTCGTTGTTAATTGACTCCCTACTTCAATTAAAGCTCGCTCCCACCCCCTTTTTCCCTCTAATGCCCTTCGCTCCACTCATTTTAGCATTTCTAATCAGACCTGTGGGAACGACATAGATCAAAGGGTCGTTCATTAGCCCTACTAGTAAAGCACAGGAAAAAGAGGGATTTATTTCTACCTTGCTTTTAGTTGTAAGGCTAGCTTTTTACTTATGGGGCGCTTAGGCTTAGCTCATCAAACAAGTGCGCCAAAAGTGGGAGGTGGTATCGTATTATCAATAGGAGCACGCCTGCTTTTAGCTCGTAGTTTCACTCTTGCTTTGCCCCTTATGTCTTCAGCTGCTTGGATGAGAGAGGACTCAGAGCAGAGACAAGCACCCCATCTATGTCAGCAACATCAAAGGGGCTAGACCGGCCATCCTCTTGTACGATAGGAATTTGTCACCGCCATTAAGAAAAGATGTTCACAGGGGCCAGAAAGATCACAAATTCATATCGGATTCGGCAGCTAGATCAGATTCATAGTTTCGCGCCAATGTCTCAAGCTGAGGCGCAGGCCAAGAGCGAACCCTTATTGATTGAATTCATCCGGTCAGGAAGCCAGAGCAGCTCCATTAAACAAAGCAAGATGAGCCGTCAACACGGGGGTTTTACCGTATAAGGTCTGGCTCGTGCGGTGGAGCTACACATGGGTTATTGGAAGGGCAAGGTAGACCTGACGCTAGCCTCCATGGATGCCTTTCAAGTGGTACTGGGGATAGACTTCCTAAGGCAAGTGGCAAGTGAAGGCTGTGCCCATGCCACACATGAATTCGCTATGCATTATAGAAGAGAAGACAAGACACCTGCATGCTTCCTCTGGTACAAGGGACCAAGAAGACCAAGGTCATGCTATCAGCCATAAAGCTAAGAAAGGCTTTCAAAAAGGCTGAGACTACGTCACAATAAATAACAGGGGTCGAGCTGGCTGAGAGACAAGACACCAAGGCGGAGGTGCCTACAGAGATTGGGGCTGTCCTTTGTGATTTTAAATGGCTTGACTTGGACTTGCTTGGTCTTAATCAGATCAAGGGAGAAGATAACAAGTAGACGGGGGTCCCCGACCCAGAACCACATAGACTATAATCGGACCAATGATCTTAGGGATCGTAGTGTAAGTGGACGAACCTGAGAGCGACGAAGGCACAAACCTTGACTTGATGAAGGAATAGCCATATTGGATCTTGACCTGGTGAGGAGAGAATGAAATTCCAGTTAGGATTCATTTTAATGCACTCAACTCACTCAAGGTGTCAACAACTACGAGCTCAGAGAGGTTTTCGAGGACTGCCTAGTTGCAAAATAAAGAAAGGAAAATGGTGCCTTCACCAACTGTTCGGGTGGTCGGGCGCGTTGCACCCGTTCGAAAAACAAAGCGAACCTTTCTCAGTGCCGCCGCACAATACCCCTATTGTATTGTAACGACGTACCGGAACCTAAGCTAAAAGAATGAGAAAACAATCCCAGCTAAAATTAAACTCTATTAAAATAAGGAATTTGTGATCCTGACTCGCGCAGCATCCCGCTTTACTTATCTTAGGGGGTGAAGTCACTAATGAAATTCCCGACGAGATTCAAGTGTGATTCTAGCGCATTCACAAAAGCTTTTTTCAGGGAGCAAAGCAATTCCTTCGGTGGTAAACAATACCTTTTCAGGATTGGCAGTTCTTGGTTCATAGATCCAGGGAAGCCCTCTAAATCGATTAATCCCGAGTATTTATTTTGGGACATGGAAGACTTCTATTTTCTGGGCATATTCCTGTTCATAAAGTCTTTGTTTCGACCCCTATTATTTATTGTGACGCTGAATCACTGTTAGCAAGTTTTCCTGCTTAGACATCGACCATACAGCATTTGACTTACCTCGTGGAAGTTGATTAATCTCTTTCTATCCCGATATCATGAGATTTAGATCACCGAAAATCCGCTATTAAAGTTGGTGAGAGAACGAAAACAAGGTCTTTCTCATGGACTCCGAGAAGCTTCGTTCCTACATTCTGCTCTCAAAGGCATTCCATTTTTTTTATTTTAATTATACTATAAAGTTGGCTGGGAAAACAACAATAAGGGGCAAAGATCCTCGTTGACAACATGAATTCGTACGCAAGATACCGAATGGGATCCCTAATTAATAGATGGGAATTGATGAATCAAAGAAGCAGTAGGAAGGGATCAATGACACTCCCTCCCGATGCTTTGCCAGAAGCTCGTTTTCCAACAGAAAGATGAAACTCCAGCCCTTAAGAGTTATTGCCCGAAAGGAGGCGTCTCGATCTAAACCACCTTTGTCTACCAAGAATCGATACAACGAGAAGGTAGCATGTCGAACTAGAATGCCCTAATTGAGGTGTTATCCCTTGATTGTTCTTCGCAGACCGTCCATGTGATCTCCTTTCCCAGGTCTTATTGCCGAACTGGTTCTCCCATCTGATATTTTAATTACAAGTAGAGCCTACCTAAAGCAATGAATTGACCCGTTGACGGACAACTTTCTCCTTCGCCGGTTGTTTCGAGAGCTAAGCTAATTCGCTTCTTGTTCTGTAGCTAGAGCTGGGAAAATCCCTCGGCGAGGCATACAAAATCAGGAGAATCTTCCTCATCTTTGAAGTGGGAATGCTCAAATAGAGAGTAAAAATCATAATATGTTCAAGCTTGCCCGATTGAATACAAAGTTTAACTGAACGAACTGCTTTCCTTAAACCCTCGTAAGGTATCTCTATCACTCGTTACGCCGAATCAATCAACAAGCAACCAAAATTATCTATCTTCAACGCTTCAGGCAGGCTGCGAAGGCGCTGATACGATTGAACCCGAAGCAAAGGCCGATACAATTACCTCAAGGATAGAAGTCTTATTCTTTAGTTTTTGGGGTAGGGATATTCCACCGACTAACTTCACCTGAGGAATGAATGCAAGACTAGCGGACTTAGCCTATGGTGCTAAACCTGAAAGAACATCAACTCCATCTTCAGCCCTTATCCCGAGTCGAGGAGAAGGGGATTACTTCGCTGCGGAAGAGAAGGTGCACTAACAGCCGGCTTAGACCACTATCCTATTATATATAAAGGAGATTTCACCTGACTTCGAAGAATGTAAGGCTCGGACTACTCTTAGGACCACTGGAAGGAAGACTTCGACGGATTGGAATGGACCACTTACGGACATAGGAATTGAGACCTCAAGGGGCTATGCTAGTACACGATCGAACAGAAAAGTCATGGAAAGTTCTTATTATTCTATTAAGAGGTAGAGTGTGGCACATCTTATGCCTATGCCTAAGGACCAGCATATTCTATATCAGCTCAGTCATTTCTGAGGAGCTTTGCAATGCCTGCTTATAGGACATCCAAGTCTCATGTCCCTTCTTCGAAGATTCAGAATTACCTTCCAGTTAGCCTCCCATGAGCCAGCTGACATGGCTCTCTTTCCTTTCAGGTCAGGACATGACTGATGAAATCCTCCTGTCCTAAAGCTGAGATCTGCGATTCAGTCAAATTGATGTTCATCCAAAACAAGATGCCGGGAAATAGATACACGACCTGAAACAGGCTCAAAACATTTGTATCTTTTATTAATCTTACTGGAACCAAAAAGACACACCTTTTAGATTTAGGATCAAGCTTGTCCTTGCGATATGGTCCAATAAAGGGATTAGAGATCCAGCCAATCGGTCTAATGGCCGGCTTTGGTCAAAGGTACGTATAGTCACTCATAACACGTTATGAGGTAGCATCACGAAGCCAGGTTAATCAAATCTTCATACGCCCCTAACTGCCTGTATGGGCTTTACCAATTCAAACTATCTCAGTTGTGTGATAGAGGGGTAGAATGTCTATCGCTTCGCTCGTTTGACTACGTACCTTTTAGCCAACAATGAAAGGACAACAATATCGTTGCTCGAACGACCTGCAAAGGCTACCAGTACCCGATCGATACCCGAAACCTACCACTGACTGGTGAAAAGCCAATCCCTGTCTGTGAGCACGGATAGCTAGCCAGGCCAGCCTATAATCCAACCCATCCAACAAGCACGGAAAGGCTCTAGTAAGCGCCAATCAATTGTTTACGCGCCCACCTTCTTTGCTTTTATTCCCTTCCGCTTGGACCGCGAACAGCCGATCTTGGCTGGCTGGCCAGTAAGGAATTGTTACTTGGGGCCGTTTCCCATACGTGCTTGTTCATGTGGTTTTGTTTTCTGAGGATTCATTAGGATTAAGCTTACGCTTGTGGTGTCGGGTGGGCACAAGAATAGCCAATTCAGGCTGACCCTTGATTCTATGGGTTAGATCGTCTTCTTTCTTCTATACGACGAAGGAAGGGTGCGATTCAGTCCGCTGAACTTGGGCGATAGATGTGAGGGCTACCCCAGTTGTGCCAGAGCTCAGGTGTCTACGAGAAGCTGAGGGAGGAACAATGGGCCGATAGCACCGACCGATAAGTCAGGTCGACCCGAGGCTACTGTGGCGAAAAGCATAAAATTCCGACCGATTGGCATAGAAAGTGAGGTGCGGATAGAAAGCAATTGGTCAACATCTCACAAGCATCGAAGGAATTCATCCAATGCGGGTAGGACTCAAGGAATTGAACCCAGATAGGATAGATACAGCCTGTTACCTGCAGATAAAATTACCGATAGGTAACCAGACCGAGTAAGAAGACACGAAGGGATGATTTGCATTTGCCACTGGCCGAGTTAGTCACGAAGTTGAGATCCACCTATTTATTATATAGGGTAGGGTGACCCGCCTGGATAGCACTGTTTCTCCCGAATCTGATTGATATCGAATCAACTATAAAAAATGAACTAAACTATAAGCATAGGCGGGCACCTTACCTGCCAAACGTATTATTCTCCCTGCCAAGTTTACTACCCGCTAACGGATCCGATAAGAGACTCCAATAGCTAGAGTACTCTTCGCTACCGGTACCGGAAAATAAGGCACAGAGGAAGGGAACAAAATAGCGGGGGCATTTTTATACTTACCGGCTTTCATCAAAGCTCACAGCTAGTCCTCCTTATTTAATTCCCAAGCGGGCGGATAGGAAAGCACGCCGGCAAAGAAGCCTTCCCGTAGTCTTTCATTCCCTCTTTTGATCCAATTACATATTCTAGATTCTAACACGCGCCAGTTGAACATCACCCTTTGAGCATCGCATCGGCAAAATCAGATCAAAGATTCCACAGGGAATACATAATGCCTGGCAAAAGACAAGCAAGAAAACCAGGGGGCAGTCTCACTATCCGCGGATAAGATAGAACAGAGAGGAGAATGCCCAGAGACAAGAGAGACACTAGTAGGTAAGATAGAAAGACGAGAACAGATTAAGCTAAACGGATAACACGGATATAAAAAGCATTCTCCTGTCGTTTGTCGACAAAGAAAAATAGAGAAGCTTATTTCGAAATTCCTGCTATCCTGGTTATCAGAGATACACTCAATAAGATAAGGTACTTAGGGTAGGGAACGAGTAGGCAAAAAAGCGGAAGTTATTACGAATGGAAATAGTGCTTTGAGTTCTCTTCTCGTATCATCAGATGCCGTTTCAACATAAGATGACTGGGAAGCTAAAGCTAAGTCAGCTAGTCGTCTTTCACAGACACGAAAGATTGGTCAGGAGGTTAGTGTTGTGTAATAGCCTTCTACTATATTCTTAGTGCTGAGTCTAGGGCCTCACGCGAATCCTGCTTTTTGACAGGTTGATAGATACTATAACAAAGGGTATCCGTTAGCAAATCATACTCATAACCGGAGAGTACAAATATCAACTAACTTGAACTGGCGACTGAACAGTCTGATGTCTCAGAATTCTATGCCGTTGCGTAATAGAAAAGGATACCTAGGCTTCATCAGATGCTGAAGCTGCCTCGAATGTTTTGGTCTTAACCCTTCTTCTTGTTCAGAAGCAACTAAGCTAGTTAGTCAATTCGTACCTCTGGCGTTGGGAAGCGGAGATCGCACCGATTGATTCTTCGTCAATCAAGTCGAGAGTTGGTACCAGGCCGGGAAAACAGATCAGCCATAGGCTTTATTTGAAAATCGAGTTTCGAGTTGGAGAATTGAGTTCAAACACCATAGACATTATATGTCTGAGCCCCATCTATCTCTCCTTCAGTTCAGGGCTTCTCCCACCACAAAAGCAGTCAACCGCGGAGAGAGAAAGAAGGAATTTTTCCTGGAAAGGTACTCGACCCAGAAAAGTAAAATGCCCCCTGATAGGACTTTGCCCACTGAACCACCGGAAAGAGAGGATGGAACCTGATATGAATAAGAGGTGCGGGCTATGAGGGTCCTAGGCGAATGGGCATAGACCCCAACCAAGATAACCTCGCTACACAATACTTACTTACCACACCGCAAAGATAGAAGAATAGACTGCTGTTAGGACAGCTAGACTGAGACCTACCTTACCTTGGAATGCCAAAGAGACTGGACTGCTAGGCGGAATGGACAGCTGGGCGTACGGAAATGGTACTCAAAAAGGGAACCCAATAACCTCGATCTCCGAACCAACTTACCGACTGGACGAGAGACAGAGTCCGCCCGGAAGGTAAGCTAGCTAAGACTTTCCCTAAAAGCGGGGGCTATTAAACATTCCCTGAGGGACCTTTGGTTGGACCACAAGAGAAAATGGAAAGCGTACCTTACGTTGGATGGAGAGACGGACAAAGAGAAAAAGAAGAAGCATTTTCCATCCTCAAGTCACCCAAGAAGGGGGGGCAGTCAATCAAGGTGAGGTGCGAAGCGAAACAAATTCCTTTCGACGGAAGAGAAGGTAGCCTCCAATACGGGGTTACCTGCGGGACTCTTAGAGGATTGATTCCCCTAGGGCCGACTAGTTGCATTAGTAAAAGGAAATGGCCACTCAAAAGCTACGGCTACGGCAAAGGTTCTCCAACCGAATCCACATTCCTTCGCTTCACTTAATTAAATTAAACGCCGGGGCTATGGTTCTAGACCCCAAAGCCTATCCCCTCGCTCCAACCTTAAACTTAAAAAATCTTCCTCTTTGTTTTAGGTTTTAGTGCTTTATCGAACGAAGCCATGAAAAGACCTACGTATCTCGATGGAATTGGCCAATTTTTCTGTGCTCCTAAAGAAAGTTAGAAAACGTCCCGGCAAGAGCTGTCAGAATTCATCCCAGAAGGTAAATTACCCTTTCTCTTGTGCCTGCATTCGCTATTCCCATTCTGCGCCTAGATAGCTTTTATGCCTAGCCCCAAAAAAAAGGTGCTTTAGCTACGCTTTGGAATTGAGCTACCCAAGCAGACCAGCCTTCCCCGAGAAGAGTCAAAAGCGAAGGAGTTTCAGTGAGCAAGAATAAGATTAATTATTTGTAAAACATACTATTGAAAACATGAATCCGCCTAGCAAGAAACAAGACTATAGTCTTATCTCTTAATTACTTGATCAAGACGATGGAAGACCGGGCACTTAATGTCTAGATTGAGATCGAGATTAAGCTCCAAGTCATGTAGGTTCACGAGAAGGACGTTTCTTTCCTACCATAAAAAGAGGAGTTCGGTTGCATTTACTAGGATGAATCTTTCGCTCAATCGCTGGCAGTTAGACAAGGAAAGGCAAGTAACTTAACTGAGGATTCACCAGTTCTTTCTTAGCGAAGAGTAAGGAAAAGTTCTTTGATCCACGGGGACGGGGGGGGGCTCTTAGGTCTTGAAAGACAATGGGGTCCATAAGTCCTAAAAGACCTAGTTGTCCAATGGGATCAGTTCATCCGAGCTGCCAAACCTCTATGTGGGTTCCCTCTCGGTGTTCTCACTGTCACTGCCTCCTTTTACTTGTTCATAAGTACTGTAAAGATTTTCCTTGAAAGCCGCCTCTTACAGTCAGGAACGAAAGGTAACAAGAAGACTAGGGTCAAAGGTCATAAACGCGGAGCAACGGAAAGACATTATAGGACATCTTCTTACAGGTCTAGGCTTGCCCTATTAAGATTGTCTTACAGGGACGCCTTTCTTTTTTTATTATCTCATTGCCTACGATGGTTATCAATTCTATCTTCCTCGCGGCAAGTAGTAAAGGCGCGTTAGCCTATCTATAGAAAAGGGGCCTGAGATGAAAGAGATCGCCTATGAACAACTTAACTGGTTCCGGCAACAGTAAAAACTACGACTACAAGCCAAGCCGGTTTATCTTACAAAGTAAAACCTACTTATGCCATCAGATCACCTCATCCTCCGGAACTCAAATAAGAGTGACGAAAACGGGTGCACTACACTCAGTACGCACTTTTTGATTACTTTGAATGGGTGCCCTTATCTATTCCATATTCCCGATTGATAAACAATAAGTCAAAGGAGACAGACGCGCGTTCTTTATTTTAATGAAAAAAGCAAATGTGCCTTAGCCGCCAATGCTGATACAAAAGGTGTGAAGCGAAAGCTAATTCCTTTCTCCGCCGGGTAAGCTCTTAAAAAGGCTCAAGAAAAAACCAATACAACTTCTACGAATGTTCATACTGGACTTAAAACGTACTTAACTACTTCGACTGCTGATTCTACTATCTTCCTAGTGTGATCTCAAGCCTGACTGCACACAAAGTACGCTCCCTTCCCTCAACAAGGCATTGGTTCATCTTTCTCCTGTTTCGGCTGATACTTCCAATACCTTTGTTCTACTGGTGAATGGAAGAAAGCCTTAATTAAGGCTTTCTTTCCTAGATGGAGAGAATCCGCAAGTAGGAATAAGAGCATTGGGGAGGGGCCTATCTGCAGTTGTCGACTCTGAACGAATGGTTTTATGTGAAGAAGAGGTCGTAACTATTATAAAGAATCAGATCCCGTTACAGTTAGGAAAGCAAGTGCCATCCGAGAGTCTTCTTCGGATTCTGCTCTTGCTGTTCTCAAAGTAGCGAAGTGACCAGAGGGAGAAGGTCTTCATCCTCTTGTTGAATCGACTGTGGGAATTGGAAAGCCCACCGAAAGTAAGGAATGGAATTGCGGCGTTTCCGCTGTTAACACTTAATTGCGGATATGAGACCAGTAAGAGCGGATTCAAGGCAGGCAGGTCCCGTGGCTTTGCTAGCTCACCCCAAAGGTGATCCTCGCTCTGCTTTCCTCTTGTCAGGAACAAAGACTACTTTATAGGCCCGCTCCATTCCTTAATCAGAGGAATAGCGGCGTTTCGGCGTCGAGGCTTTCATTCCTGTCTTTTTAGCGTATAAACTTGCAGGTTCGGGAGCTGAATCATCGTAGAAAAAAATCAATCCTCATGATTTGCGTGGGAAGAATGGGTTCGTCAAAACCGGGTGGAAAGGGAAGGGACCAAGCTCGGAGTAAGCTTCGGACTTTCGGTTGTTTTAAATAAGCTCCGAAGCGCTTGTGCGGCATTTCGGTTGCCTCAAGAGCGCCCCCATTAGTTGCAATCGGTTGAGCTACGAGCTATGGAGCTAGGGCAGCTACTTCTAGTTTTTATTATAAAAAAGAAGTCTTTGGTGCTCCGACAAGGGCTACCCCTAATCTGAGATTGTGCTAGACTATCACTTTTCCGCGTAAGACCTCTACCAAAGGTCATGTTCCGACTTCCGGTTCTTCTTTTTCCTTTTGACTTTCTTGCGGAATTTACTTATCATAGGCTGCCCTTCCTACCCCACCCACAGCCCCTTGGTTCACGATCCAGGAAAGCAAGAATCGAAGCGATCCAAGCACGCTGGGGTTCTTTTGTTTTGAGCAAGCTCTAAATCCTATGTCCTCGTGCTTGAGCCAAGCCTATTTTGAAGCCAGTCGTGGAAGATGTCGCTCTGGCTCTAGAAAGAAGCTATGAAGCGAGAGCCTCTGAGCCTATGTTAACTGTGGATGGGCGTTAAGGTCCTGTGGCCATTGATAGAAAGAAGTGGTCTTCCGGGCCAATGGTAGAAGCATTGAAAGCAATGTTCCTGGTAGAGAATGGATCTTCTGGACTGGGGAAGCGTACAAAAGCTTTTGAGCGAAATCCGGCCTATACGGATAGAAGGCAGCGATCCTAATGTCCCGATTCTATGTCCTATGGAGAGCGTATGGGCCTCTGAGACAAGGAATTTCTTGAAAGAGTCAACGGAGCAATGGATTATTTGAATCCCCGTTACTTTTTTAATAATAAAGAATGATGACCACAAGTGGATCCTCCTTTCCCGGACCAAAAGAAGTGGCTAGTGGATCTGGATAACCAACCTTTCTTCCCTTCTACTTGTAGTAGTCGATGTTATACCGGTACTAAAGAGAAGTAATTGAATTGGCTTAGAAGCGGCTTCAACCTGAGAGGCCCGAAGTCTTCTCCCAGAGTCCTAAGAAGAAAGACTAAGTAGATAGTCGGGGCTAGCTCCCTCAACTCCGAGATGCAGGAACTAGTCAATCAAAAGCCCGAGGATTTGAAATTTCCTTCTTTCGTCCCCAGGGTTTTGTGGTAGGGGGCCCACCTTCCCTCTCCCCTTCCCATGCCCCAAAGCGTCTTTTTATTCTATGCAGCTTCGTTCATGCCCTCATCTCTCGGTCCTTTGCCAAGAGGCGCAAGTGTGAGACATAAATTAGCCTTATATTCTAATACACAAGGGATTCATGGAAAAAATTTACCTCCGAGAAAAGTACCCTTTGAGCCTAAGGTGCAAATCCAGACCAAAAGATTCAAGTCGGACCAGAATCAGGTAAAGAAAGTCAAGATTGTTCTTGCGGAGAAAAGCCTACTTACTTGCTCTTGCTGCTTTTAATTTAAGAGCAAAAGGTCTCGTATGTAAATGCCTTAGCCGGGCTTCATACATCTCCCCCAACATTCGCCTTCTTACAGCATTAGGGAATGGGTTAGGAGACTCCATACCGTTGGGCGCAGTCAAAGTAATCTCTGCAACCCTTTCATCATAGCTGAAGGTTCAACTGGGCGAATCAGCCCCACTATCTTTCTCCGTCTGTGTTCGTATTGTGTTCTTGTTTGTTTGTCTTTGTCTTAGTTTTGTTTGCCGTGTGTGTCTGTGCTTGGGTTATTCTTCATGATTCTTCCTTTTCTTCTTAAGTTAAGAACCCGAAGGCGAGCTAATCAGTCTTGGTGCAGGGAATGGAAGAAAAGCAAGAGACAGGGCTAAGAGTGATGTCCTACTTTCCGTAATCCTAACCTCAGTGAGCAGACGATTTGCTGCTCTTCTAGTTAGAGAAGGACTTAGACCTACCGGTAACCGGCTTTGCGGGCCCATTTCGGTCCACACATGGCGTTGCTCCTGGTGCGGTGGCCTATCGTCAACTAACGAACTAGAATGAAGAAAGACAGAGAGTAAGATCTTTATATATGATATTTAAACGATTCCGTTAGAATAGAGAGAAAGTTAAGGGGATTGACTCTGCTAACTGAACACGTTATTAAAGATGAAAGTCGAAGTGATTCAGTCCATGTGAGACCTATCTCAAGATAGAGGAGAGAGAGGGGAAAGCTGGAAGCCTACTGGTGCAGATTCAGTTCCCATTGAATTGAGTAGCTTTGCTTCCTATCCTTGCTAGCTCTAGCTTACTCTGAAACTTGTGCTTTGATGCTCTTCCTGTAGCAACTTCACTCGGAACTCGTTCTTAGCTCACTTACTGAACTCGCCTTCGCTCGAAGAGCAGAGCAAGGGTGGTGTTAAGTGTTTGGTTTTGTCTCCGAGAATGACAAGAAATCAATGCTGCGAAGTGAGCTTGAGCTTGGTAGTTCCCTACGAGGAAGTACTGCCCAAAAGGGACTACTCTACATCGGCCGGGATTGGACACTATTCCTTCAAGTCTTCAAAGATCGGATTCAATCGATTATTCGCATTCAACTTGAACAATTCTTGTGACAACAGACGGAATTCCTTCGTTCCCTTTATCAAAGGCAATAGGAAGATATCGATTTCGAACAAAAAGGCAATTCGAGTACAAGCCAAGGAGAAAGACTGCCATCTCAGGCATACCATCGACAGAGTAAGGAAAGGACAGGGAGAAGGCGCGCTAATCAAATCCTCTCTTTCAACTCTATCTTTTCTTGGTCCCAGCTAACCAAGCTCATTCCCAGCTCCCTATGAGCTCAGAGTCGCTAACGCTAAGAGGAAGAAGAGCAACTTCCATCATTCCCATAGTAACAAGGGAAAGCGAACCCAAGTGAAGTTAAGCCGAGTCCTTTTCTTCCTTTGCTACCGGGCATTCACTCCTAAATCTACCTGGAGCCTGGTATGGACTGCTAAATGCTAAATCGATTCCTCTTGGCTACTTTACCTTTACTACGATATCACCAGGATTAGCAAGAAAAGCTTTCCCTGTGACCTGTCCTACACCAGTTTGAGGCCTTACGAGTGAACTCCCAGGTTGGTTTTCTTTTCCGGCCTTGGCTCTTCCCGGTGCCGCCGTGAAAGAGGTAACAAAAGAGTTTGGAATGTCGAGAATGAAACTTATGATGAGCTATTATTCGAAAAGGGGCTTTCTAGATTTCGCATCTAATTGAATTGTGGGAATATGATAATCTCTTTCATGAATTATTATAACCCAACCCAACTCGGCAAAGTCCTTAAGCAAAGGCCGACCCCCCATCTTGTCTTTGCTAGTTAACAACTCATTCAAATCACCAGTAATTAACCAAGGTAAATCATGCTAGGAAGCAAGAAGAACGTCGAGTGTAGTTCGGGCATTAGAAGGAAGCTAAGGCAAGCAATCAGTACACGAATCCCCGTCCTTTAGAAAGATATGCCCGCCCCCTCTCTTAACTCTAATACACTGGTGACTAAGAGACTCTCTTCAAGTGGAGTGAAGCCAGCACGCGGTACACAGCATACAGGGGGACGAAATCAATACAAAGTAAAGTGGACTTTTGGGTCAAAGCCTAGACCAAAGGTGCCTAATAGCTACGGGAGACTAATTGGGTAGCGAATCCCATACTCAGCTAAACCAAGCCCCGGGTGGTAGCCTAATCGAAGAAGTTTAGCTTGTGCCCAAGCCCACCTTTTTCTAAAATCTCAACGTGGGATAGAGGGGGTTTAGAACCCTCGCGTTAGGCTTTCGAGTTCCCTGTTTGAGAGAGCTCCTTGACCTGGGCTCTCGACGCTTATAGGCTTGTGGTATAGTTCGTACTCGTATCAAGCTGTGGTCTCCGTCTCTTTCGATTATTAGTAGGGGCATTAAGTGAGATATCAATTCCCTGTCTTCAAGTGAGATAGAAACCTATTCCCTTTATGACTTAAAGCTGACCTCCGCATTTGGATTCCTATTAAGGGCAAGAGTGAGACTTGTCTATTCCTACTAAAGGAAAGAGAAGAGTGACTTAGCTACCAGAGCAGAAGGCCAGAAGGAATCCTTTACTTACCTCTAGGAAAGATCTCTTTACTTACGACTCTTGAACTTTAAGGTGGGCGGGAAGGAGATATTCACTGACTTAGAGCCTGTTGGAGCCTTCGGAACCTTTACGTCTATAGGGGCTCCACAGGAGGGAAGAGATAAAATTAAGACTATTCGCCGAGAGGGAATTAAAGCAACTTATTTCCCCCTTGGGGAAAATAGAATGAACTTGGTAAGGGCTAAATAGAGTAGAGGAGGAAAGGAAGAGATTTAACCCCCTATCTATAAAGATTAGAAGTAGGATTCCAAACCTTGCTTTTCTCTAGAATTGAGAATCTCTCCTTTCCTAAGGCTTACGAAAGAAAGAAGAGTAACTGAACTGACTGAGTGAGCTATAAGTTCTTTAGGCTACCTGTCTTACCCTAGCTCCACTTCAGGATTAGGCATACCGGGCCGAGAAAGCCCAGGGGATGAGGCTATGTCTTACTATCACCCGGAATAGGCCGATCGATGGTCACCAACAAATCCTAACCACTCCCCATCTTTATGTAGATATTCAGTGTAAGGGCAGACCGCTTTATGATCCCAGTTGGTGCTAATCTTATATCGGGCGAATTCAATATTCAACAAAGAGTTGAGCGATGGAAGGACAAAGGAACTGAATATAACAAGAACAAGCAGGGATATGACAAAAAAAAGGCCTTATCACGAGCTGGGCTCGAACCAGCGCTTTCCAGATGTATGGTCCGGATTTCAACCTTTTTGATCGTGACTTAACAAAGGAAAGAAGAGAAGACGAGGATGAACCCTCCTTATGTAGCGGCGCCTTACGCGCTTCAAGCCCCAATTCCATTCTTACGGGAAAGGGTTCTCCTTCAAAACAAGCCAATAACCTAATCTCTCATACTAGTGGAACCTACACCTATTGGGATAACGGGAATAAGACGCCGTGGGGTGATACCGATTCAGTTAAAGCGATAGACAATACAATACAAGCCATAAAAACTGCGAGTGCCTTGCCTTGACCTTTGCGCTTTTGTTGATGTCCAATGAGTCGAACCCTGGCTCTGGGAAGAGATCCCTGGCCGTATTGTTTAGCGGTTCTCCACAAGGGCATGGACTGCTGATCTCAGGATGAAGGTTGCAGACTTTATTTACGAAGGTATCCTTTACTACATTGGTAACGAGTGGAAGGTCTGGTGCGCTAAGCGCGCGTGGTGTCAGTAGTAATGGTTCCGGCGCCATGTACCACCAGATCCCAAATCCAATCATAGCGCAAACAGCTACAACAAAGCGAATGTCTCTTCCATATGCTAGTACAAGTGCTTCCTCTAGTCGGAAGCTCTTAATTCGTGATGCCTCTTCTAGACTATCGGCAAGACCAAGTTACCTCTCGGGCGATCTTCTCGCAAAACGAGAGTCTCTGGGCACATGGAGGGGAAGCTGTCTCCGATTTGCGGTTAGTGCTTCCCAAGGACCTAAATAAAAAACCGCAGACCAGAGCAGCCCTCCACCGTAACCAAGCGGACTTGTAATTGTTCTTGTTTCAATTGGAGCGTGCTGCATTGCGTACTTTAAGCGTTCTTGTACATAGGAGGACTGAACTATCGGATCCCACTTGGCATCGCGCCATTCAGCTCGTGAATCTGGTCTTTTTTTCCTTAGTTTTACCCAGCCCGAACAAATGACTGTTATTGGGATGAATCGACATGGGATTGGTAGATTGGTATTCTTGCTGCTCCTGGTTTCCGGGGATCTTTCTTATTTGCGGACTTTTTGATGCAAGTTTGCTGAGCAGTGATAACATTGCGTATCTTTTTCGTATGAGAGTAATTCAAATGTTAAATATGCGAGACAGAGCTAGCGTATAAGGGACTGAGTTCTCCGTCCCCCCTCCTTGAACACTAAAAGAATCTTCTCGCTTTTGGCTGTCGATTGCATGCAGTTTGACCGTTCGTTCACCTTTTCGGTTTATTTGAATTCCGTTCTCAGATCAGATTAGATACTATGAACTCTTAGTCAGACTGTATAATAGGCATACGAGACCTAACTAAATGGATTGCTAGCAGTGAGAATACCCGAAGCTGTTAAACCCGATTGAATCAGCTCTTGCGAGAATATCCCATGCTGTTAGATCAATGGGAGTAAAGTCCGCCTATCCATCAACATAAAGTCAAGACTCTGTCTCCTGTCAACTGCTCTTGGTTAGCGGTGAGGTAAAGAAAAAGAAGTGGAATTCACTCATGGTCACAAGAGAAAGCTGTTCTTGTTCACGCCTCCGCTCTTCTCTTTTCTGGTATTGGTCCTTGAGTAAGGGCATTGGGATTAGGCCTAAGCGCTGCTATTTTAGCTGTTGGTGCTTTTCATAGCGGTACATTTCTTTTTTGAAAAAAGTTCTCTCCTTTTCGGCAAAAGATAAGTAGTAGACCTAACCTAGCTCATGAGCTCTCACTATCAAAGATTTTGTCTTCCGCTGCTTGGTGCAAATAAATTCGTGACATGGTAGCGCCTAATAGGAATTGTCATGATCTTCATATAAGAAAGCCTCTTGATGCGAGGGAACCTAAATTTAGCAAAATAAGGGCTCCTCATTCCGACATGAGCCTAAGATATCTTAAGTGCTTTTGTTGGCCAAAGTAACAAAAAGGGTTTTCAAACAGAGTTGAGGATGTTTCATTTCAATAGCATACAAAACCTATTCTGGTGGATCGTAGTCCCTTATGTGGAATTTCGCCAGTAGCCTGTACATCTAACTTAATCCAAGCTGGAATCTACTCTTTTTTAGGGGCTTTCGTAGCTTCACTCGTGAGACATGTGTAATACGAAGAGAACCCTGTAAAAAGATCTCCGAAAAAGCCTTCTGTTCCGAGTCATAACATCAGCATTGCAATTGTGTAATTTCCCAATAAAGGCTGCCCACTCTCTATAAGGGATACCTGTGGCACTGCGAGTGAAACAAAAGTTATCATAACCACGATAAAATAGTATTAGGATCGACTTACTGAATCGCGTTAAGAAATTCAATCCTTAAGGAAAAGAAAGACAATAGGTCCTAGTTGAATTAGCTTCCAATCCTAGCATACTCAAGTCAGCATTCCCAAGGCACCAGCATAATCCGAGTGTCTCCACTCGCTAAGCAGTGAGATCTACTTCTTTCCAAGAAAAGAAAAAGAGATGGAACAACAATGCGTATAATGAAGGGATTTTAAGCTAGAGGAGAGGAAGAGATCGAAGCTAAGCAGATCGCTTACAGGCCTTTATCCACAGGAGCATCATCAATCTTAGGGGTCACCCTCTGGCCTTGATTCAGGTGATTGACCCTTACCTTAGCAGCACAGTAATGGTGGTTTTTGAGGTCGCATACCTTGGTTGCAGTGACATCGACACGGTTGAAGCTTCGACTTTTCTTTTCTTTGGTCCCAACATGACCGACCAAGCGTAACGACCGCAGAAGGTACGGCCAGAGAATGAATCTCCAAGTCAACAGCATGTCGGGCAGATCCTGAGGAGGATATAGCCGAGTGAGTCTCAGACTTGTTCTCCCTTTGTAACTTTCTGGCAAGCGCATCCGAGCAACGAAGTCGAGCTCCATAATTCAAACGAGAATGGAGGTGTGAGATCAAAATGAGACATGGATCGTGTGTTATAATGGGTGACCAGGCCAAGGGCACGACTAAAGATTGAGTGAACCATAGCGTACGAAAGGGGTTGGCATCACAATGAAGGGGAGCCCACTACTTGACTACTACTCACACCCGGAAACAGAACGTCAATACAAAATTAGCTTTGCCCGGGTCTTGAGAAAGCTAAGGATGATTCGAGTAAGGGCCGTCAGCGGGTACCGGGGAAGATGTAAAGACCGACTGTTCAATAGAAAGGGGCACTAGCTGGTAGGGGGCTGCAGCGGGCTCTTAGCCAACGTTTACCGTCAAAGCCTTCCACAGATCACTCACCTAATTAGCTTGAGACCCATGATCTTGAAGCAGAACTAGCTCCACTGATGATCATCGCGAAATCACACAAGGTAGATGGGAAGAGCGCATAAACGCCTTTTTCCGATAGTTCTTCTGTACGGAACCGGGTACCTATCACTGATGAGGGTACGGGATATGCCCTAGAACTTGAGATCCTACTTTAAAAAAAGAAGATTCCAGCCTCTTCTGCAGTACAGTTAGTAGGGAACTTTGGGTAAAGCCTTCCCTTCAACAGGCGAGAGGAAGAATCCACTCCCTGAGAAAGAAGGAAGTGCTTGCGCCTTTAGGAATCTTGCGCTAAGGCTTGAACTTGCTGCATTCTAGTTTCCAGGAGCGCACTGGAGTTTGATCTCTCAGTCGTTCATTCTTCAAGGCATAATCTTTCGTGACAAGCGGAAGACGGAGGAGCAGGCAAGAAGAGCAAGTATAGTGAAAGTATCCTCATGGGCCAAACAAAAAGAGGTTTAGCCCCAACGTCAAATTAATGCATTGATTCAAGGGGTACCCGTGCAAACATCGTCTATCTCTCTGGTCAAGTGGCTCCGCTCTTAGGGAGAGAATCTACGGATTCTGTGAAAGGGCTTCCCTATCTATGATTGAGCTCTCGCTCTTACTCTTTCTATCAGTCGTGTTTTTGATTTTCTCTCTGACCGTCAACTTGCTTGATTTACTAACCTCGTGTTCTCATCCACTTTAAGGTCAGGTCGAAGCAAAGCGTTTTCCTTCCTCTTCCTATCGGAAAACAAGAACCCGCCAGCTAACTTCTCTCTAGTGGGCTTCACTTGTACGCTATCCTTCCTGACCTTACCTCGACTCTACTCTCCAAGCTCACTGCTCGACGCTCGCCTGACATATCGGTCTGAAGTTTCTTTGATCACTTAGGGGTCATTAAAAAAGAGGGCAATCTTTCTAAAAAAGAAAAATCTCGTAATATAGTTGCAGACAAGAAAGTGGCTGTGACGTGAATTGCATTGTGCTCATCAACGTGTAAGCTGCACCATGCTGAATGAGAGAATTACATTCCCTTTCAATTGAGATATTGCGTATGATAAGATAAAGGTTCCTTTTTTTTCCGGTATGCTGCTCCGCGAGCAAGGAGCGATAGAAGCTAGTATTCTGTAATGAATAACAATAGTCTGGTACTATATGGGAATCCTACGCCTAGTGATTTACATTTTATGGTAGATGAGAGTCTGTCTTTCTCTTCAAGTACCTCTTCAACTCTTTCTTCAACTAGGTCGGACGCGCAAAGCGCTCCACCTGAGTTAGACCGCTTATTTAGTGAAATCTGCGAAAAAAGCGCAGAGTTGGTTCGACTGAAAAAGACCCCATTACCGCCGGAGTGGAGCATACCCGATCTTATTCGTGCTGTAATGGGAAACGATGCCCTTCAAAGCCCTGGGTATCTCAAAGATACCTATTATGATCTCGTTTTACAGGGATCCACTAGTTGGTTATTCGGGGATCTTTGTAACTTTCTCGATTTAATCAAGTATGCCCGCTAGTATGAAGTGGCTGAGATGGGTGGAAGGATATAGTCTTCACCGCTTTCTTTCCTTTCATAACGGAGGGCCCACGTTAAACAGATTGGGCTCACAGAATACTTCAGGGCTGGAGTGAAGAGCCACAAAAGCACCTGTCAGGAACTGTATAAAAAGGACCGAGAACTACATATGGTTTTAGACTCACTTCCTTGAAAAGAGGGAGACGAGTTATGTAGGCTGTGGCCGTTCAAGAAATGTAGCGGTTGCTCGACCAAAGCCGGTCAAAGAATCGATTATATGCCGGATATTGCCAGAAGACCGATGAGACTTACCAGAAGTGAAGTACAGAAGAGCAGGAAATTGCATATTTTGAATAAAAAACTTAAGATGTTCATCTCCAAGCCTAGCCTACTCTACATTATCATATGGTTTCGCGGGCACGTCCAACCGTACCTTTCCACTTGCCAGTTCAAAGTCTAAAATAAAAGCCGGTCAATAAGACAGATCCGGATCCTAGTGCTTTCGAGATGGTTCGATCGCTAACAAAGACAAGCATGGGAAACAGCAGACTCCCAACAAGCAACTCCAAGAGCTCAAGCCTAAAGCCTTAGTAACGCGCATCCTCATTGCTCGCGTAAAGCAAGCGTAGGCTCGAAGGCCGAAGCGCGCTAGTGCTCGTTGCATTTCCCTCCTAATCGGGTAAAGTATTCCGCTCGTTTGCTGTCAGGAATTCAGTAGAGTGGCCGGTCGTTGAAAGAAGCAAGCCTATAGGCTTAGAAGGTGCGAAGGAAATCCCAGAAAAGTCTCAATGCTATCCTACAGGGAAAGAAACATGCGCCATTCTTAGTTAGGGAGAGGGTATGTTCACATTGAGTATCCTCGTATGCTCAGTCGAGTGACAAACGTACCTATCCCCGACGTGGGTAACGCATCTACAAAACCATGGTGTTAACAAGGCCCCCCCTTCTCCTAAATCCCATTTTTTATTTACTTAAAATAACCGCTTGATACTTGTTCACTGGAATTTCTTCCAAGAAAGTTTGGATCCCTCCGCTCCTTGCCCGTTCGTTTCACTTACTTCCGCTCCGCTCCTCTCATCGAGAAAGCAATTACACATCCAGACTAAGGAGCACAGGCAATAGGTTCGTAGGAAGAGGCAAGCGTTCACACATCCGTCTCTATCATATGTGTTGGGTGTTGAGCTAAGACTATGCCTGGGCCGGGGTCAGGAAGACAGGCAGAAGGAGTAAGCAGCTTAAGCAAGAGACCTTATATAGTATAGGAAATTTCTCTTATCCAGTAAAGGAAGTCAGTTCGCTAGTTGTCCAAGGGGCAAAGAGTAGCATTCCGGTCTCTCTTGAAAGCAATCAAGCATGCGAAGAAAGCTCGAAGAGCTTCCCTTATATTATAGAAAGGTTTGTAGAAAGGGGCTGCTCCAACTCCATTTCCGTTCTGATTTACTGCACCGTACCGTCAAAGAACATTTTCCAATCATGAGGAGTTTCGTCTTCTTCTTCGCCTACCGCAAATAGAATAGCTTCGTCCGGGAAATTCGTCCCCTTACTAAAAAAATAAAGCTCATAGTCACAGGCACGGGATGATCCGCAGGTGGTCTGCTATTGCCTGCCCCTTGCCTTACTCATTTAGGGCTTCTGGGTGACGTACACAATATCCGAACTCTGAGAGTAACTTCTGCCGCCTTGCTGTACGGCCGGCTTTTCAAAGAGATACTTCAGCGGGTCCATCCTTGCAATCAGCATGGTCGTATAGTTCAACATGTAGTGGCGTAGGCGTTGCGAGGCCCGTGTAAGAGCACAACAGGTCTTTTCTAGAACCGTATACCTTGTCTCATAATCAGTGAACTTCTTGCTGAGATAGTATATGGCTCTTTCCTTCCTACCCGTTTCATCGTGCTGACCAAGGACACAACTCATGGATGCTTCCATTACTGACAGATACATAAGGAGAGGTCGACCAGGCGTTGGCGGGGGAGGATTGAGTAGATATTTCTTCACTTTGTCAAAGGCCTTTTGGCAATCCTCGTTCCTTGTGTCTATCTTTTCTGAAAGGCGGGGTCTTCTTTCTGAGCAGTTTAAAGATCGGCTCACAGATGGGTGTGAGCTGGGCAATGAGCCTGCTGATGTATTGTAGCCTGAACCCGCATGCCTGGAATAGGGTCTATCTTACATCGGGTCTTCTTACTTCACCGGCTCGCTTTCTTTAAGAATCTTCTATTTCTTTCTTTTTGCTTCATAAACCGGCTAGTCTACCTGCCAAAGGCAAAATGCTACAGAAGGAATCTCTAGCGGGATGAAAACTGCTTAAGAAGAGACTCGATCGTAAAGTAAAGCTCTAGTTCAAATAGATAAGCTTCCGTGTGCCAAGTCAGGGAGTGAGTCAAGGTAGTCGGTCAGTGAGCTGATTCTGCCGCCTCGATTGCAGCTCCTCTCTTCTCTTGCTTTCTTTCTCCGGGGGGGAATTTATGAGTTCTTATTCCCCTTAAGCTAAATGAAAATATCCGTAGTATAGTTAGAGACAAGAAAGTAGCTGTAACGTGAACTGCGCTGTGCTCATCAAAGTGTAGGCTGCACCGTGCTGAATGAGACAATCCCATTTCTTTCTTTTTTCCAACCAACATGGGAATTCTTCGATATTCTGTTGGTGTTCAGTGTACTAAGGTTAAGGTACAAGATCGAAAAGAATGCCGATTATTGATACAGAATTTTTGCGAGAAAAGGTCCCCCCTTCAATATCATGATTGGGTCCTGGGTCGACCAGGCCAGATCATGAGTGAATAGAAAATGTTTATGACTACTCTCCTGCTTCCATATTTAACTATCAAATTCTTTTTCTTTGAGTCCTTTCATTTTTATCTAATTTTTTCTTTTTTATGTAGTAACCTTTTTATCTTTATTTTATTTTTTCTTTTAATGTTCATGGAATCTAATGCCAAACAACATCAGCAGAAGCGCAGAAAAATATCTTCTCTTCCTTTCTCGTCAAGTAGCAGTGCTGGTGGAAACAAGGACCCCCGTGAAGACGAGCAAGGTGATGAAAATGGGGATGATGTAGATTTAAACTTAACTCTGGCGCCACCGAAGGTGGATGACCGGCCGGCCCCCCCATTAGTAGGAAGCCCGCAAGCGGGGCCTTTCCCAACGAAAGAAGAGGTCGAAAATGAGCTTTTCACCTTTCTTTCTTCCTTTGGGAATAGGGAGGTTCGCAAAAATGTCCTTTCAGGGGCAATAAGCAAACTGGGCTTGAACGGCGCGTCTCCCCAAAAGCGTGCTAAAATAAGCCAACTTATGCAGGAACTTAAAACAAGCAAGTTTTCTGCTTACGAATTTAAAGCTTTACTAAAGGAAATAAAGAAATGGGAGAAGGGGGGAAGCCACTAAATGGAAGGATTAAGATTAAGATGAGTCTGCCGCTTTCTTTCATAACAGAGCCGGGAATAACGGCTGGCATAGAAGTCTCTCGCACGCAAGGAGATGCTGCTGCTGGATGTCACGGTTCTGGGGCGCCATGATCCTTCTCTCTGGAACAATCGGGGGCACTGCCTTCCTTCAGCTTTCAGAGGTAGGGGCTGCATCAATCATCGCTCAGTGAGCTATTTATTGCCGCCAATAGCGCTTGCTTCGCTTGCATGCAAGGCGGCACGCCAGGTAGAGCTATCGCGCGCGGGCGAAGGAGATGCATTTATGGTACTGGTAGTACTGGACAAGCTCTCAGGGAATAATCTCTTTCTTATTTCTTCCTTTTTTCCCATGACGACTAGGAACGGGCAAATCAAAAATTTCACTTCGAATTCCGGACCTCAACATCCTGCTGCTCATGGTGTTTCACGATCAGTATTGGAAATGAACGGAGAAGTGGTGGAACGTGCGGAACCACATATTGGATCACTCCAGTGCGGCACGAAGCCGCTGACGCCGAGTCGGCTCCTATGCCGCTAGCTATGCCCTGCTTGGTCCCCCGGCACGGTGGAGGTTCCGTAGCGCGTCATGAGCACCGGGCTAAGGGGCGGTTGAGCAACTCAAGCGAACCGCCCTACCTTACTACAACATAAGGACAGAAGGGAGAAGGTTGTGAAGGTGGCCTCGTTATCCACACCTCCGGTCATCTGAATGGAGGACCGACCGACCCGGGTTTTCATGAGCGTTGGCGGGTCCTGGAGTGCCTGTCAAGGGCGCTAGCGCATACCCCGGGGTGATCATCACCACCTGCACCTCACATCTCGGCACAGTGGAACGTGTAACCCGCCTGCTGTCTCATTCAACTACATTTGTTCCTGTAATCCATAGCCTAACAGAACGCAGCAGCGAGGGACAACCCGCCCATACAGCCAGCGGGGAGGAGGGCACTACTGGCAAAGACCGTCCGGCGAAAACGCCGCAGGCGCGAAGCGTGGTAGGCCTGCGCCGGGGGAGCATAGCATAGGTAGGAAAGGGAGCCTGGACGGTGGAAGAGCCAGGGGAGGCCGGGTCATTTGACGGAAATGGAAGGCTTTTCCCCTATTAGAGAAGGCCGTCTTCAGTAAAGGGGAAGTGCATTAATTCTTGGAAAAAGAGGGAGCGGAGCGAGCCTATATATTAAATAAAGTTAATTCAATGAATAGATAGAGTCAACGGTACGACAGACAGCGCAGCCTACACGCGAATTAGCTTCCGAGGTCGAGCAGTCTCAATTTCACTACAGGATTTGCGAATGAATGCTGGGCTGGGCCACCTCGAATGGCATGAGCCGCATGCGGGGAGACCCGCACGTACGGTTTTTAGGGGGATCTGGTCGAAAGACCGGCCGGCGCCCACCCGACTAGAGGGACTGAGAAATTAATAGAGTACAAAACTTATCTTCAAGCTTTACCTTATTCTGATCGTTCAGAGGGCGATCGCGGAGTCACTGAATGAAGTCCTCCGTTTCTTTCGGAGGTGCTGACCCGCAGCGAGGCAGAGATGACTAAGTGACATATGGAATATGGCGACGACAACAGCATGTCGTAGAAGGAGATAACAGGTGGAGCCAACGATCCGCTAAGACTAACGTATCTACAACTACATCCCCGAGCGGCAGTCAAACGGAGGCGTGAATGCAAGATGCCAGCGGAATGATCGGCCGGACAGAGGCTAGGGCTGCTTCCTTCCCACCGCGTCCTTCCTTGTGTGTCGGAGATATAAAGCGAGTGCACCGGAAAAGAACGGGAACTGGGTCGATCTATTCTATGGCGAAGCATCCGAAGCATAACTGCACACTCACACGATCTTTGCCGAGAGATAGGAGCATTCGGTGGAACCGGTGAACTACACTTGCTTCTGGATAGATGTGTGGGACAGAGGGCTCGTGGTACCTGCTGCCCACCCTTCCTCCTCTGCTTTGAGAACCGTGTGAACGGAGAGTGGGCAGAAGGGAAGGAGGTCCTCATACGGAGTCGCACACTTACTTGAGCAGTGCGGAAGACTGGGGAATGGGTTGAGTAAACTCCCCTGGGGCCGGAAAAATAACAGACGAAGCTTTACTTAGCCACACCAACCCTTTGATTGGTATTGATTTTTTCTTAGTGATTGGAAAGGAGGGCGCCTGGGTATGTTACAAAAAGGGAAGGCAGAGGTAGTACTTCGAATGGCGAAACGAAGGGCGCCTTCGGCGCCAGTGATTCTCTGAGCCGGTCTGGATTTTCAACGCCTCGGGAAACTGGTCGAGATAGATGACAGCACCTTTGTCCTCTCTTCCTTACCGGGAGGGCAATCTTCTCTTATGG